CGATCTATGAAGTTTCTTTATTTGCTACAGCTGATAAAAAATCGTTTTGGACGATGCTTATGTAGAAAGCCCTTTTTTGTGTTTCTAGTATTTAATTTACTAGCTGTTCGTTCTTTTTTTCTATAGTGGAGATAGTCGCACGTAATGACAGATCACAGCCATATTATTAAAAGCTTGTGGTAAAAAGGGGTTTCGTTCTAATGCCCGAAAATAATATTCTAAAGCTTTGGTATGTTCCCCATTACTTGTGTGGATAAGGCCTATATTATAGAGTATATAACTTCGATCATAGGGGTCAATTTCTAGGCGCATAGCTTCATAATAATTCTGTAATGCTTCCGCATAATTTCCTTCAGATTGAGCCGACATCCGTTACGGTCGTCATTCGCTTTAACGAATTCTCCGTTTCAGAACCGTATGTGAGATTTTCATCTCATACGGCTCCTCCTTTAGGTGCATAATGAAAATAATATATGGAAAAATTTTATGTCATTATGAACTAAGCGGGGCTAATGTTTTTACAAGAAATCCCTAGCCAACCTTCTTGCAAAAGATCTTTTCTTACTACCAAGTGGGTTCATGCTAGATAAAAATAAAAAAGGAAACTCTCAAAATTTCTTTGTTCTCAACGCCCCTAAATTTCCAGGAATTAGTCACTTCAACAGTCTTCAATGGTTATACGGGTATCCAAAGTACGAACGAGATGGATGTTTATTGTTCCAACCACTTTAATTAGTCCCAATCCCAAAGAAGAATAAGAAAGAAAAGGAATCGTTTTGAAGAAAGTTTTCGTGTTGTTGATTTCTCGGCGTAGTGCTTCTTCCCCTATGCCTCCTATTCGTATATTGTATTAGTGTAGTAGGATTGATCCGTAATACGTGAACCATAGGTAAAAACCTCTTGCTCAATACTAGAATTCACAATTGAAGCATCTAAGGCGGCATTAATCGTGGATACATGACAGAAGGGATTGCTTTTTTATATTATAAACTTCACCTTCAAAAGCGTAGATTTTTTTCAATACTCGTTTTTCTTTATATTCCAAATCAGCGAGAAATAAAAAAAAAATAATGATAATCAAATCGCACCATCTCTGTAATAAGTAAATGCCTCTTTTTCTCCGGAAGTTGTCGGAATGACTCGTAATAAGATATCGGCTACAATTGTAAAGGTTTTATCAATAAAATTTCCATTTATACGCGATCTTGGCATAGGTAGTAATCCATTCTATAACTCTTTTTATTTCCTTTACCTTTTCTTTTGTGAGAAAATTTTATCACAAACAAAGGAATTGTGGAATTGTATAGTACGAACTAACATAAAAGCGGACTCATTAAAATAAAAAAACCTTCTATCTACTTCCAATTTTTTCCGGTCAAAAAAGGTATCTATTAACCATAATATAAAAAACTATGAATAACTCGCTATTCACCCAGGTACTCAGTCATAATCCTGATGTCGGAGAGATGGCCGAGTGGTTGAAGGCGTAACATTGGAACTGTTATGTAGGCTTTTGTTTACCGAGGGTTCGAATCCCTCTCTTTCCGTACTTTAAACTAATTCACCAATCTTACGTGATTGACCACAATGTATCAAATAAAATAAAAAAGAATAGATATAAAATCTACCTTGTTTTTATTTTGAAATGGATTCTATATTCCTAATTTATTTGATATGGATTTATTTGATATGGAAAATGCTGGTAAGAGCAAACAAGGGATCCAAATATCCCTACCAATCTATGATACATGAATAGGAAAAAGATTCCCCGGCAAAATCCCTTAATCTTGTGCCTTTTTTTAATAAAAAAAGAGGGCAAAGGGGGGTTGTCCGAACTCTTGTTTTTAGTTATTTTTTTACTTAAGTTAGGTTGATTAAGTCTGTCGAGAGTAATATTCTACGACAAGCAATTCATTTATTTTCAAACCGACGCATTTCCTATCTATTATTTGATTGACTAACCCTTCATATTGGAATGTGTGCAGAGTCAGATGCTTTGGCAATTCCTCGGGGGCAGATGAATCAAGAAGATTTTGAACCAAAGTTCTAGAGTTTTGTTCATCCTTCACTGTAATGATATCGCGGGGTTTGCAGCGATAACTTGGTATATCAACTATACGGCCATTAACTAAAATATGTCCATGGTTAACTAATTGGCGCGCTTGAGGAATAGTCAAAGCCATACCCAATCGAAAAAGGATGTTATCCAAACGCATTTCAAGTAATTGTAGTAAAACTTGACCTGTTGACCCCTTGGCTTTTCCGGCGATACGAACATATTTAAGTAATTGGCGTTCTGTAAGACCATAATGAAAACGCAATTTTTGTTTTTCTTCTAAACGAATACGATATTGAGATTTTTTTCCGGAGCGTGATTGGTTTCTAAGATCGCTTCCTACCCTGGGCCTTTTACTAGTTAGTCCCGGTAAAGCCCCCAGACGGCGTATTTTTTTAAAACGAGGCCCTCGGTAACGTGACATAAAGACTCCTTTTTTTTATTGAAATTGTACAAAACTAAACAAAATTAAAACTGAACTAAATAATAATGATAAATGACGTGAAATACACTCCAATAAACTATTGGAATACAAAGAGTAAGAAGATATATTCTCTCAATATACAGATTTTTTTTATTGTATATACAATATATATAAATAAAATAAATCACAAAAATTTTCCTTTATTTTCTTTATTTATTTTGAAAAGATCTAACCCTTTTACCCAATATATATTCCTATATGGAAGTTTATATGACATAATATAAATGGAGTGGTAACTCTGAGAAAAAGGTGAAAGAAGTCTTTTCAATCTTCTTTTATTTTGAAAGTACATTAAAAATCATGTAAAAAAATGAAACAAATATGGAAAAGCCGGCTATCGGAATCGAACCGATGACCATCGCATTACAAATGCGATGCTCTAACCTCTGAGCTAAGCGGGCTCAAATAAAATAGCGCATGCATACAAATTCACTAAACTACTAGATCATATCAATTAACTATTCTATTCATATTTTTCCTTATATATTTATAATTAATCATATTCTATATATTCTAGAACAGAATATAGCTCAAATAAATAGGGACTATCATTAAATAAATAAAACATAACCTTAATTAATATAATATAGCAATATATCGACTTTCTAATTTTTATTTCATTAGTTTATAAATAAGAAAATCTTAATTAGATCAGAAATCTTTTTTTTTTTTTTAGTTAAATGATATATGATTTTAAATTCTTGTTTTTTTTTGTTCTAACCTCATGCTATTATTATTATTTTATACTTTTTATTTTATTTCTAATATTATAGAATTATTAGAATTAATATTCGAAATGACTATTCGAATATAATTTTTTAGAATTATTCGAATTTAAAATCTACGAAGTAGACTTATAATCTTTTTCCACTGCACATTGTAGAATTATAAGTTTAAGTAATAATCATAAATTTCTTTTCGTGGAAGTTAAAAAAAGAATCGACCGTTCGACTATTTATTAAAATTTAAGACAAAGATGAGAAAAGGAATAACATATATATGTTATGTAATATATAACCATATTGAATTGCAAATACAAAAATGATAGAATCTTTGTTGATTAGACTAAATCAATATGGATGGGGCTAAAAAAAATGAAAGAGGATACCAAAGAAATAAAAAAAGTATCTATATGTAATGAATTCCAAGGTTGCGGCATAAGAAAAAGTGGAAAGACATCATAATGAGATCCTAATCTCAAAGCAAAAAAGGGGATATGGCGGAATTGGTAGACGCTACGGACTTAATTGGATTGAGCCTTGGTATGGAAACCTACTAAGTGATAACTTTCAAATTCAGAGAAACCCTGGAATTAACAATGGGCAATCCTGAGCCAAATCCTGGTTTACGCGAACAAACCAGAGTTTATAAAGCGAGAAAAAAGGGATAGGTGCAGAGACTCAATGGAAGCTGTTCTAACAAATGGAGTTCACTACCTTGTGTTGATAAAGGAATCCTTCGATCGAAACTTCAAATCAAAAAGGATGAAGAAGAAAAACCTATTTTGTCTAAACAGTAGGTAACACAAAACGATCTCAAAAATGACGACCTGAATCTCGATTTCTACTTTTTTTTTTAGAAAAAAAAAAAATAGAAATGTTGTGAATCAATTCGAAGTTTAAGAAAAATAGAGTATTCATTGATCAAATGATTCACTTCATACTCTGATAGATCCTTGGTGGAACTTTTTAATCGGACGAGAATAAAGATAGAGTCCATTCTACATGTCAATACTGACAACAATGAAATTTATAGTAAGATGAAAATCCGTTGACTTTTAAAATCGTGAGGGTTCAAGTCCCTCTATCCCCAACTCTACTCCCCCAAAAAGTCTGCTTGACACCTTACTTTTTTTTAGTTATTCAAAAATTAATTATCTTTTTCATTCATCCTACGCTTTTACAAACTATAATTTCTTTTCTTATTATATACAAGTCTTGTGGGATATATCATACACGTACAAATAATAAAGAAATTTTGATTTAAATTATTTAGAATCTATATAATTTTTAATTTTAAAACTTAGAAAGTCTTCTTTTCTAAGATCCAAGAAATTACTGGTCCAAAACCTTTTTAATTTACTACTTTTCAGTTTCTTTTAATTGACATATACCTAAGTCATCTAGTAAAATGAGGATGATACTTCGGTAATGGCCGGGATAGCTCAGTTGGTAGAGCAGAGGACTGAAAATCCTCGTGTCACCAGTTCAAATCTGGTTCCTGGCATAGGATTTATTAATTTTGATAAGTTTCTATTCTTCAAATTAAACGTATCTTTAGTAAAAAAGTGCAACCATCCTCTATACCCCTCTCTTTTTTTTTTTTTTTGTTGTGGATCCGTCCGTTCAAAAATAATTTAGAATATTTTATACATAATACATATTCGAAAGGAAAGGTTAAATGAGTTCCGTTTGAAAGAATCAAACAAAAGAAGTAAAAAAAAAGGGTCTATATCTATAG